TCAGAGGAATAATTGGGACTACGGTCTCGAATTTCTTAATAGCAGTATCTATTCGAAACGAATTCTCTAGCATTTGACTCCTTATCACCGAAGAGTTTAGTCGTACACTTGAAAGATAGCCCAGAAAATAGAAGGGATGATTATATAATTGCTTTATATGGATCCTGGCCGGTTGAGACCACAAGTCAAAATGACATTGCCAAAAGTTGACAAGGTGAGATTTCCATTTCTTTATCAGAAGACGAGCCCCCCTTGAAGCCAGAATCGATTTTCCTTGATATCTGACATAATGCATAAAAGGGTCTTTGAACAACCATAGGGTTTTCTGAAAATCGTTACAAAGCACTACTACAAGATATTCTATTTTTGCATAGAAATGTGTTCGCTCAAGAAAGGATCCAAAAGATTTTGATCGTAAATGAAAGGGTTGTTTACGGAGAAAAATGAATATGAATTCACATTCATATACATGAGAATTAGAGAGGAACAAGAAGAATCTTTGATTCTCTTTTGAAAAAAGGGAAATGGAATTTTTTGGAGTAATGAGACTATTTGAATTCCAATACTCGTAGAGAGAGAATCGCAATAAATGCAACGAAGGAGTATCTTGTATCCAAGAGTGAAGGGTTTGAACCAAGATTTCCAGATGGATGGGGTGGGGTATTAGTATATCTGACACATGATTTAAATGTGATAACTTGTCCTCGAAAAAGGGAAATATTGAATGAATAGATCGTAAATTATGAGATTTTGCTATTTCTTTTTCTTCTAGGGAAGATACCAATCGCAGCGAGAATGGAATTTCCACAACGACTGCAAAACCCTCCGATATCATTTGAGAATCAAAATGATTGTTGTGCCCAACGAATCGATTTTGATTAGAATCATTAACCGAAATAATCAAACGATTCTGTTGATGCATTCGAGTAATTAAACGTTTCACAATTAGTGAACTGGATTTATTGTCATGATCTAAATTTTCCACCGGTTCATAAAGAATCGATCCATTTAAAGCATGACCATGAGCAAGCGCGTAGATATATTCCTGAAATAGAAACGGATATAGGAAGTATTGTTGCCGAAATCCATCCATTTCTAAATATCCTTGTAGTTCCTCCATTTCCATTTGAAATTACACTTGAACCAAATGGGGGATTTCTTGAGTTATCAAATAATACATAGTACGATACGGTCAGAACAAGGTATATAGTAAGAAAAGAATAGATACCCCGGAGCCAGAAAGGACAATCAACGGATCCTATTTCCATCCAATTTATTTATGTTCGTTATAGTTACAAGAGATGGTTAGAAATCCTTTATTTTTACAACCCGATCACTCTTTTGACTTTGGAATAATGAATTTTGATCAGTATACCGTTTCTTCTACACATTCGTCTCCACTACATAATAGAGAACATAATAGAGAATAGTTAGGATTCATTAAAAAAAAGGAATTGATGATCCACTCACAAGAGAACCCTTTCCCACATCAGGCACTAATATATTTTTAACGTCTAATTAGATCGGGTAATCATTCGAATTAAGAACAAACAGAAGCTCGTTGCTTTTGGTTTCCCTATAATTGGAGCTATAGGGCTCTATCCATTTATTCACTCGACCCAACTTGAATTGATTTGACCCCTTTCCAAGAAAAGAATCAAAACAAGATTTTGTATCGATCCGTTAAGGATGAAGTATTCTAAGAGTTCTCCATTGATACGACATGCTGTTTTTTCCTTTCATTCCCTTTCAGGATCAGTCGTGGTCTTACAAACTCCACCAATGGTATGGACGAATCCGTTGCTTCATCAAAATGTGTAAAAGACCATAGCCGCACTTAAAAGCCGAGTACTCTACCGTTGAGTTAGCAACCCATATAAATAGGGTGTGTAGATACGATCGGAATAAAAAATAAATAAAGAGATTCGATTGCCCGACCTCGTCAAAACATTGAACTAGCAACAGATCAAAAAGAAAGATTTGATGATCAATTGTGAACATAAAAATGAACAGAGATCAGATGAAAATACAACAGATTCTGGGATAAATTATAGAGAAAATCTAAATAGATGTAAAAATTGATAGACTACCCATACTCTATTTTTTTTTTTTCATTATATTAACTAAGATACTTCTTGTGTCACAACGAAATTGACGAACCCATCGTTTGAGTGAAATAAAGAAACAAACTTATGAAATGTGGATAAATAGATCTATTTATCCACGATCGAATTATATTTGTTCGATACACCATTGTCAATATGAATTGAATGTTGAGAAAACCAATTCAATAAATAAAACAAGGACTTGTGTTGGAGTGACACTACAACATAGATAAGGGATGAAGTATGAGTGGGGAAATAAATAAGGAATTCCGGTAGGAAAAAAATGTCGGGTTTATTCAATATTTATTCAATAGAGGTACAATAAGCAAGATTGACCTTTTGTTTGTTGGTGGAGTCCCAACGAAAACCATCTGATTGATGGTAATCCCATAATTTCCCAGTTATTTCATCTATTCACTCAATCTTTTTTCTATCTGTCTCATATCAAGAGAAGATATTTTTTTTTTATAGTTCTATGATACGGGGTCATGTGAGAGCAACAATGAATAGAGAATAGAGAAAAAAAATAAGGAATGGTGGAGAAACAATTAGACAAAGCTAGATACTGGCCCCCCCCTTTTTTTTTATTTCATTAATTTCATTTGATTAATTCGAAATTCCTTAAATACCTCCGCCTTCTTTGAAATATCATGAACAGTTCCTGTAGGTTGAGCGCCTTTTTCAAGGAAATATAGAATAGCGGAAACATTTGAATAAGTTTGGTTCTTTATCGGATCGTAAAAACCCACTTTACGAAGATCTCTTCCCTCTCTTCGGGATCGAACATCAATTGCAACGATTCGATAGATGACTCATTGGGATAGACATAAATGAACAACCCCCCCTAGAAACGTATAAGAGGTTTTCTCCTCGTACGGCTCGAAAAAGAATGATTCGAATTTATGTATTGTAGTGGCAAATAGATCCACAAAATCATCAATTAGACTATGATTTGAGTCATTTTTTTTTGTTCTTCCTTCCTGAAAAAAAAAAAAAAAGAAATCTCATTCGTACTCATAACTCAAGTTGGGTAATTCTCAAAGAGCTCGAAGGGAAATCCTTAGACATTTATTGAGCCGTCTCTAACCTCTTTTGTTTGTCTCGCCTAGAATCGATTTGATTTCTTCCCCATTCTGATCTAGTTGTTGAGACAATTGAAAACGGTGTTTCCTTGTTCCGGTATCCTTTATTTTATCTTTGCTTTGAATCCTTGGGTTTAGACATTACTTCGGTGATCCTTAATTGTTTCAAAATGGTAGCAACATACCTTTTGTTATTTCGTTCTATGGAAACGATTGATTCCCCTGTGATACACTTTTGATCGGAATTGGTAAAACTATTTCGACAAATTCATTTTACTTTTTTTTTTTTACTTGTTCGAACTTGATCCTTTCAATTTCTATACCGAAGATATACTTACGAAGTTGTTCCAACTTATTGATTGGCATTAACCCTAGATCCTTCTCTCTGCTAAATGAACCAATTCTTTATGCTCGAGCTCCATCATGTGCTATATTATAATTATATTATTTTATTACAACCCCAAAATTGGGGTCCTAGTGGAATAGAACAAACTATGTCGAGCCGAGAGCATCTTCTTTGATATATAAAATGGTGGGTACAAGAATCCACAGCCAATAATGTCCTTCAAGTCGCACGTTGCTTTCTACCACATCGTTTCAAACGAAGTTTTACCATAACATTCCTCTAATTTTGGACCGGTATGGAATTGATTCAATATGGAATCATGAATAGTCATTGGCTCAATCGGTATATAGTATATGAAGTCCTCCATACTTTCATTTTCATATATGGATCTGGAGAAGTCTCAGCAAGAATATAATTTAACCCCATATTTTATTAGAAGAATGAAACACATTTATAAAAAACACGAAGAAATGCGTTGCTTAACACTTCTTTACATCTTCAACAGATTGTTAGGGATGATGAATCATGAAAGATCCAATTCTTTCTCAAACAACTAAAACTAAAGAAGGGTCTAGATTACCGATACCGGAACAGAATGAGTCATTAACCAAATAAGCTATTCCAATGACCGGGAAAGATCGCAAGTGACTCGATAGGATAGATTCACCAATGTCACACTTCTTCGAGGAGAAAGAATTTATAAGGAATCATAAAAAACAATTTCAAGAATTTCCTACTTCGACATCATTACTGGAAATAAGTTTTCCAGTAAAGACTGAATTGAATCTCTAAATCCATCAACAAGTCGGTACAACGAGGATCTAAAAATGTTTAGCAGATATCTGATTAATTAAATCAGACGCGAATTTGATCATCATAAGAGACCTCTATGTTTCCTTTCCGATTGAATCATCAATAATTTAAACCAGATAAATGGGTCAAGAAACAAATCCAATTGTTTTGTTTTCTTGGGGATGGATAGAAGGGGCTCATGAAAGAAAAGATTAAGGTCGGTATTCTTTCAGGTATTCTTTCATCTGATTGATAAAATCAGAATCGTAGGAGTCTGATTTTATCGTATTCATCAGATACACCAAACAAGTGTTACCGGGGGTAATCGTGGGTATTTAAGGGATCGCAGATCTTTTTCGCCAAAACTGAAACACCGGTGTCACTGATCACTGAAATAGAACAATAACAATATATATAGGCATGGTTCATTTTCTACAGATTTTTCCTTACTTCAGATTCAGGAATCTTTCCATAAAGTAAAGTGAGTGTATGAATCTCCCCCCTCCCCCAATTGATCGCTACATTGATTTCCAATTATTCATTGGAGCCAAATCAAATACAAAATAAAAGAAATTAGGTCCAAAGAAAATAATCCGTTCCGTATTGAATTTTCTTGTTTGTTAATAAGATCCGGATGACAAGGGTCTTGAAATTGATACCTTCCTTTCCTTTGCGGATTAACTCATATCGACACGAATTCCATGGGGATCATGAATCATACCCAAAGCCAATTTAAAAGGATCTTCTTATGGGATGCTATCCTGTCTTGTATAAGTACAAAGCAAAATGGGTTCATATCAATTCGTTGTTACTATTTTGTTTGATTTTGTCCCACCCCAGTCTCAGGAGCTTTAATTCCAGCGATGGAATTAATACCAAGAACCCCCCCGTTTTTTAGGATTCAGGATCCACATAGAATTAGTCATTTTGTCTACCCTATCTTTATTTATATTTACTTTAGGGAAAGTAGAGACTTCTCTTTTATTTCGCATTTCGACTCAGAATGCATCATGTGAGAATCCAAATATCATAGATATGGGGCATAAAGTTTATCCAAATGACTAACTAACCTTCAATATGAATATGGGCGAAGGGGCGAACATACGCTGAATGGCCCACCCAGTTTTTTTTTTTTGAATTTCACTTTGATCTTTGTTCCCATCCTACCTATATCAAAAAAGATATTTATTTCCATCCACATGTCATTGATACTCGATCCGTTTGTTTGTGAGAAACAAAATCGAAAGGGAAGATATGATTCTATAGAAGAATCATTAGAAATCACAAAGAAAGATTGGATCACATTGTATCCAACATTACACCCTTAAACAGAAGATTGTTAAAAAGAACAATCTTTGTTATGATAGAATTGGTCTGGGACGGAAGGATTCGAACCTCCGAGTAACGGGACCAAAACCCGTTGCCTTACCACTTGGCCACGCCCCATTTTTATTTCTATTCGGCACCAATAAACACTAATATCGGTATTGGTTGTTCGTCAATTCCAGCCCCAATATCTATTGAATTGGTTGTTGCTATGATTCTACACATGTAGATGTAGAATCAAAATGAATTTATTGATCATTACATATAATTCAATTAAGATATTGTATGTAAGGTATGATTCCTTCTATTCTCATTTGAGAATTGAAGGATTTTTGATTGAGGGAGTTCAAAGAAAAAGAAAGATTTTGCGGCCTACTTTCCCTTCTTTCTTCATTTTCCCCTTATATCAATAACCCAATAATAATGAAATTTTCTCCAAGAACAAAATGTTTGTTATGCTTAATATCTTTAGTTTGATCTGTCTTAATTCTGCCCTTCATTCGAGTAGCTTTTTCTTCGCCAAATTGCCCGAAGCTTATGCTTTTTTCAATCCAATCGTAGATGTTATGCCAGTCATACCTGTGCTCTTTTTTCTCTTAGCCCTTGTTTGGCAAGCTGCTGTAAGTTTTCGATGAGATCTTTAATACTGTCTTAGAAACATTCATGATTTATTCGATAAAAAAAAATTCTATTCTTAAGAATTGATAAGATCAGATAATGAACCCTCGACTCAAACATGGAAATTCTTTTGGATAACCGAGATGAATCGGAATCACCTCATTTCTTCATTCCTTCTGGGGGTCGAAGACCCTATGTATGGTCCCTACAATACCTAATTGTAGGTATGAGAGATCATTTTGTTAACGAAAGAATCAGAATCTTATTACAAATGCATTCCTGCAAATTTCTTATGTTTTCTAGAAACCGCTTCTTTTCTTGGTGTCAAAACGGAATATGTGGTACAAAAATGGAGAATCTATTCCCCTATTTCCCCCAAAATGATCTTGGAGATTGTGTAATGCTTACTCTCAAACTCTTCGTTTACACAGTAGTGATATTCTTTGTTTCTCTCTTCATCTTCGGATTCCTATCTAATGATCCAGGACGTAATCCTGGACGTGATGAATAAAAAAATCAGGGGTTTTTCCTTGCTCGATTTCTGAATTTTCTTAGGATTTTCTTTCTCCATTCCATACATTTAACTATGAGAAAGGGGGTTAGAGATTTTTTCGAATTCGAAAGGGAAATATCAAGTGATCAGAAGAAACGGAGAGAGGGGGATTCGAACCCTCGGTACAAATAATTCGTACAACGGATTAGCAATCCGCCGCTTTAGTCCACTCAGCCATCTCTCCCCATTTTAAATGGATAATTCATATGTGACGCGTGAAGTAAAGGTTGATAAAAGTTTTTCCTTATCTTTCTTTATTCTATAAATATAGACGAATTTGATCAATCATCAATTCCCTTTAGATAATGATTCGAAACAGATATCTCCAATAGAAAGAGTACCTCTTTGATTTCGTCCGAAAAGTTCTTTCTTTTATTCCCCCGGCCTGGCCAGTACCTAGCCAGGCCATTCCTTGTTCCAATGAATCATAGATCAAATGATTTATTTGATTTGAAAACGAAAATGCTTGTTATTGAAGCAGCAACAAGGCTATTTCCATTCCTATGATAGGAGTGTCATTTGTTATTATGTTTTTCCTTTTCTCGATTTACTTAAATGGAATAAAAAAAACATATTTTTTTCTATTATAATAGAACTCATATATTTCTTCAAAGAACATGTTTGAACCTGAACCCTTGAGTCCACAACCAAAACAATAGGATTTTTCACTCGATCCAA